ACCGTCACCCATTAATACAACACCTACATTATTTGATTCCAAATTCAGAGCAATGCCTATCGTACCCTCTTCAAATTCTACTAATTCACCTGCCATTACTTCATCAAGACCATAAATACGAGCAATGCCATCGCCTACTTGAAGTACGGTACCTGTATTTAAAATCGTTACTTCTCTATTATATTGTTCAATACGTTCACGGATAATATTACTAATTTCATCGGCTCGAATGGTTACCATGAATATCTCTTAATTCTTTTTTTTTTTTTTAGAAAAAAAATAATGCCTGCAGTAGAAGGACTAATCCGTTATTTCTTTCATGGTTCCAAACATGCCAATATTAGTACTGATGGCACGTAAATGTAACTCGTTGTTCAAGCAACTATTCAGAGTTCCTAGAGCTCCTTGCAAGGCTTGTTGGAAAACCCGTTGTCGAACTTCATTAATCGCTCTTTGTTGTTCAAAATAAATGGTTTCATTTTTGTAATTTTCTAATTGTTCCAAAGTCTTAGAAGTTGAATTAATCAAATTCAATTTTTCTCGTTCTATCTCAGAATATCCATTTATTCGAAACTGATCCGCTTCCTTTTCTACTTTTCGTAAGCGGGCCCGGGCGTTTTCCAGCTGTTCTAGGGCTCCCCCGCGTAGTTCTTCTGAATTTCGAATAGTCTTCAAAATCCTTTGTTTTCGATTATCTAATAAATCACTTAATGAAAGTAGATTATCTTTCCATTCATTTCAAAACTTCCACGATCCCTTCCCGAACCAAACATGAATCTTTCAATTCATTTGGCTCTCACACTCAATTACTTATGATAATTGATAATTTCCATTTTTTTTTTATTTTAATGTTTTTAATGTAATGAGCCTGTCCTCTATTCAAATAGAAAAATATCGAAACTGATCACTAATCCAAGAAAATAATATTCTGAGGACTCTTCTGACCAAACAAATAATTGTCAGCAAAGTTGTTTCTTTTTTTCTTTAAATCCAAAGAATTCCTCTTACTTTATACATAACATAGGTCATCAATTTAGCATTGGATAAAAGAAAAAAAGGGGGTTGAAATACCTTTTTTTTTTTTCTTTTATACAATCAAATTAAAGGTAAGGGGTTCAAATCATTTTTTTATCGACATGAGTGTTTTATATCGAAAAAAAAAAAATTCCAACTCTTTGTTTTGAAAACATTTCTGTATTAACATAGTAGTAGAAAGAGTACCATACTTGTATCTGGACTTCAAAAGGTTTAGCTTTAACCCTGTTAATGGCCCCACATTATTGGTTGATAGAGAATCAAAGTAGATTTACCAATGACTCACGAAATGCTATGGTTCTTAAATATGATTTTTTAATTTATTCAGAAGTAATTCGCGGAATCGTACACTTTTTTCCTAGTTATACCAAAAAAGAAAGTGCAGTTGGTTGGATCCAGCTTATTCTTGAAATAAACAACTCGCACACACTCCCTTTCCAAAAAAGATCAATACACCAAGTACTACACTTAGATTTATTGGATTTGTTGCTAAAATATCGGTATTAAACCCGAAACTTCCGGCGGATGGCCAATAACCCAAGGAAAGGAAAGGATCGGTTACATTTTTCATATGATCTCCTCTTTCTGATTCTTATAGATAGACTAATTATCAATATTATTTTTTATTCTAGTATTTCTCTTATTATTTTATTTTTGAAATACTACTAAACTAGAATACTAGAATAAAAAATAATATTGATTTAGAAATGTAAATTTATTTATTTATTCTTTTCAATTGGAAATTTCCAATAAGAATGATACTTATTAGATTAGATTAGAATTAGGTATCGGGTCTTCTATTATGTGAGTTTCGAAATATCTCCTTTGTTGCAATACTTCTTAAAAAAAGTTCCATTGAACTAAGAAAGTAAAAGAAGAAAGCAAATTGGTGTGCCAATTCCTTTTCCCCCAATAAGTCCTTTACATGGGACATGGGTTGTTGTCCGAACAAAATTGAAATCTGAATATAATTCGAAAAAAGCAAGAGCAGCAAATCCAAGGAAATAAAAAAATAAATATATATATATGGACTTTTATTTGTAGGATTAAACAAAGGGATTCGCAAATAAAAGTGCTAATGCCACAACGAGTCCATAAATTGTTAAAGCTTCCATAAAAGCCAGACTAAGCAATAAAGTACCTCGTATTTTTCCCTCTGCCTCTGGTTGTCTAGCGATCCCTTCTACAGCTTGTCCCGCAGCAGTACCTTGACCAACTCCAGGTCCAATAGAAGCAAGCCCTACGGCCAATCCAGCAGCAATAACGGAAGCGGCAGAAATCAGTGGATTCATGATAAATTCCTCGCACCAAAACAAAGAAAAAATAAAGAAATAGTTAATGATACAATCAACCAATGAATTATGACTTACTTATTCCATCGATAAAACTTATTCAGTCAAAGTACCTAAGAACCCAGAATTGAAATAATAATATTCGTGAATTATGAGAACTACTTCGATATATC